GTTGAATAGAGCACCCACCCTGCATAGATTAGGCATACAGGCGTTCCAACCCATTTTAGTGGAGGGACGTGCTATTTGTTTACACCCATTAGTTTGTAAGGGCTTCAATGCAGACTTTGATGGGGATCAAATGGCTGTTCATGTACCTTTATCTTTGGAAGCTCAAGCGGAAGCCCGTTTACTTATGTTTTCTCATATGAATCTCTTGTCTCCAGCTATTGGAGATCCCATTTCCGTACCAACCCAAGATATGCTTATCGGACTCTATGTATTAACGATCGGGAATCGTCGAGGTATTTGTGCAAATAGGTATAATCCATATAATTGCAGAAACTATCAAAATCAAACAGTTGACAATGATAATTATAAGTATACGAAAGAGAAAGAACCATATTTTTGTAGTTCCTATGATGCACTTGGAGCTTATCGGCATAAACGAATCAGTTTAGATAGACCTTTGTGGCTCCGATGGAGACTAGATCAACGTGTCATTGGGTCAAGAGAAGTTCCCATCGAAGTTCAATATGAATCTTTGGGTACTTATCATGAGATTTATGGGCACTATCTAATAATAGGAAGTGCAAAAAAAGAAATCTGTTGTATATACATTCGAACCACTCTTGGTCATATTTCTTTTTATCGAGAAATAGAAGAAGCCATACAAGGGTTTTGTCGGGCCTACTCATACACTATCTAAACTAAGAAATTCGATTAGGCGATGCTCGGAATTCGGGTTTTTCCAATTTTACTAGTATTATAATTTCTGCGTGAATCAAGATTGAGATTGAGGAAAGGAAGTTAAGTTTTCGAATCACTGACTCAGGCCCATTGTCGAATCCTACTCAGCAGAATATAGAGGTATTTATGGCAGAACGGGCCGATCTGGTCTTTCACAATAAAGTGATAAATGGAACTGCTATGAAACGCCTTATTAGCAGATTAATAGATCATTTCGGAATGGGATATACATCACATATCCTGGATCAAGTAAAGACTTTGGGTTTCCATCAAGCCACTGTTACATCTATTTCATTAGGAATTGATGATCTTTTAACAATACCTTCTAAGGGATGGTTAGTCCAAGACGCGGAACAACAAAGTTTTATTTTGGAGAAACACCATCATTATGGGAATGTACACGCGGTAGAAAAATTACGTCAATCTATTGAGATATGGTATGCTACAAGTGAATATTTGAGACAAGAAATGAATCCTAATTTTCGGATGACTGATCCCTCTAATCCAGTCTATCTAATGTCTTTTTCGGGAGCTAGGGGAAATGCATCTCAGATACACCAATTAGTAGGTATGAGAGGATTAATGTCAGATCCCCAAGGACAAATGATTGATTTACCCATTCAAAGCAATTTACGCGAGGGACTTTCTTTGACAGAATATATAATTTCCTGCTACGGAGCCCGCAAAGGAGTTGTAGATACTGCTGTACGAACATCAGATGCTGGATATCTTACACGTAGACTTGTTGAAGTAGTTCAACACATTATTGTACGTAGAAGAGATTGTGGTACTATCCGAGGTATTTCCGTGAGTCCTCAAAACGGGATGACGGAAAAAGTTTTTGTCCAAACACTAATTGGTCGTGTATTAGCGGACGATATATATATCGGTCCACGATGCATTGCCACTCGAAATCAAGATATTGGGATTGGACTTGTCAATCGATTCATAACCTTTCGAGCACAACCAATATATATTAGAACCCCCTTTACTTGCAGGAGTACATCTTGGATCTGTCAATTATGTTATGGTCGGAGTCCCACTCATGGCGATCTGGTCGAATTGGGAGAAGCCGTAGGTATTATTGCGGGTCAATCAATTGGGGAACCGGGGACTCAACTAACATTAAGAACTTTTCATACCGGCGGAGTATTCACAGGCGGTACTGCCGAACATGTACGAGCTCCTTCTAATGGAAAAATAAAATTCAATGAGGATTTGGTTCATCCCACACGTACTCGTCATGGGCATCCTGCTTTTCTATGTTCTATAGACTTGTATGTAACTATTGAGAGTCGGGATATTATACATAATGTGTATATTCCGCCAAAAAGTTTGATTTTAGTTCAAAATGATCAATATGTAGAATCAGAACAAGTGATTGCTGAGATTCGTGCTGGAACGTCCACTTTTCATTTTAAAGAGAGGGTACGAAAACATATTTATTCTGAATCAGAGGGAGAAATGCACTGGAGTACCGATGTCTACCATGCACCCGAATATACATATGGTAATGTTCATCTATTACCAAAAACAAGCCATTTATGGATATTAGCAGGAGGTCCGTGCAGATCCAGTATAGTGTCTTTTTCGCTCCACAAGGATCAAGATCAAATGAATGTTTATTCTCTTTCTGTTGAAGGAAGATATATCTTTAACCCCTCAATGACTAATGATCGAGTAAGACATAAATTGTTGGATACTTCTGGTAAAAAAGATAGGGAAATTCTTGACTATTCAAGACTTGATCGAATCATATCCAATGGTCATTGGAATTTCATATATCCTTCTATTCTCCAAGAGAATCCCGATTTCTTGGCGAAAAAGCGAAGAAATAGATTCATCATCCCATTACAATATGATCAAGAACGAGAGAAAGAACTAATACCCTGTTTTGGTATTTCGATTGAAATACCCATAATTAATGGCATTTTACGTAGAAATAGTATTCTTGCTTATTTTGATGATCCACGATACAGAAGAAGCAGTTCCGGAATTACCAAATATGGGACCATAGAGGTAGATTCAATCATAAAAAAAGAAGATTTAATTGAGTATCGAGGAGCAAAAGAATTTAGTCCGAAATACCAAATGAAAGTAGATCCATTTTTTTTCATTCTCGAAGAAGTGCATATCTTACCGGGATCCTCATTAATAATGGTCCGGAACAATAGTATCATTGGAGTAGATACACGACTCGCTTTAAATACAAGAAGCCGAGTAGGCGGATTAGTCCGAGTGGAGAGAAAAAAAAAATATATTGAACTTAAAATCTTTTCTGGAGATATTCATTTTCCTGGAGAGACAGATAAGATATCCAGGCACAGCGGCATTTTGATACCACCAGAAACGGAAAAAAAGAATTCTAAGGAATCAAAAAAATGGAAAAATGGGATCTATGTTCAACGGATCACACCTACCAAGAAAAAGTATTTTGTTTCGGTTCGACCCGTAGTCACATATGAAATATCCGATGGGATAAATTTAGCAACACTTTTCCCTCGGGATATCTTGCAGGAAAAGGATAATGTCCAACTTAGAGTTGTCAATTATATCCTTTATGGAAATGGCAAGTCAATTCGAGGAATTTCTCACACAAGTATTCAATTAGTTCGGACTTGCTTAGTATTGAATTGGGACCAAGAACAAAATGGTTCCATAGAAGAGGTTCATGCTTCCTTTGTTGAGGTAAGGGCAAATGATCTAATTCGCGATTTCATAAGAATTGAGTTAGTCAAGTCCACTATTTCGTATACCGGAAAAAGGTATGATAGGGCAAGTTCCGGATTGATTCCCGATAATGGATTAAATCGCACCAATATCAATCCTTTTTATTCCAAGGTGAAGATTCAATCACTTAGCCAATATCAAGGAACTATTGGTACGTTGTTGAATCGAAATAAGGAATGCCAGTCTTTGATAATTTTGTCATCATCCAATTGTTCTCGAATTGGTCCATTCAATAGTTCGAAATATAACAATGTGACAAAAGAATCGGATCCCCTAATTCCAATTAGGGATTGTTTAGGTCCCTTAGGCGCTATTGTACCTAAAATATCGAATTTTTATTCATCTTACCATTTAATAACTCATAATCAGATCGTGTTAAAGAAATATTTGCTACTTGACAATTTGAAACAGACTTTCCAAGTACTTCAAGTACTTAAATACTGTTTAATAGATGAAAATAGGAGGATTCATAATCCCGATCCATGCAGTAACATCATTTTGAACCCATTCCATTTGAATTGGTGCTTTCTCCATCATGATTATTGTGAAGAGACATCGACCAAAATTAGCCTTGGACAATTTTTTTGTGAAAATGTATGTCTATTTAAATACGAACCACACGTAAAAAAATCTGGTCAAATTTTAATTGTTAATGTTGACTCTTTAGTTATAAGATCAGCTAAGCCTTATTTGGCTACTCCTGGAGCAACTGTTCATGGTCATTATGGGGAAATCCTTTACGAAGGAGATACATTAGTTACATTTATATATGAAAAATCGAGATCTGGTGACATAACGCAAGGTCTTCCAAAAGTAGAACAAATCTTAGAAGTGCGTTCGATTGATTCAATATCGATGAACTTCGAAAGGAGAGTTGAAGGTTGGAACGAACGTCTACCAAGAATTCTTGGGATCCCCTGGGGGTTCTTGATTGGAGCTGAGCTAACCATAGCCCAAAGTCGTATCTCTTTGGTTAATAAGATCCAAAAGGTTTATCGATCCCAGGGGGTACAGATCCATAATAGACATATAGAGATTATTGTACGTCAAGTAACATCAAAAGTGTTGGTTTCGGAAGATGGAATGTCTAATGTTTTTTCACCTGGAGAATTAATCGGATTGTTGCGAGCGGAACGAGCAGGGCGTGCTTTGGACGAATCGATCCGTTATCGGGCAATCTTATTGGGAATAACAAGAGCGTCTCTGAATACTCAAAGTTTCATATCCGAAGCAAGTTTTCAAGAAACCGCTCGAGTTTTAGCAAAAGCTGCTCTACGAGGTCGTATTGATTGGTTGAAAGGCCTGAAAGAGAACGTTGTTATGGGGGGGATTATACCTGTTGGTACCGGATTCCAAAAATTTGTGCACCGTTCAAGGCAAGACAAAAACATTTATTTGGAAATCAAAAGAAAAAATCTATTCGAGTTGGAAACGAGAGATATTTTGTTACACCATAGAGAATTATTTTGTTCTTACGCGACAAACAATTTCCATGAGACAAATTTACATGAGACATCAGAACAATCATTTATGCGATTTAATGATTCCTAAGAGCGGATTCATTTTAACTTTAACCATCTTTTAACTATACTGGTCTGATTATTGATTTGGTAATAAATAAAATAAGTAATTAAAAAAATTTATGGTTTGTGCCGTGTATCAATGGTCAATCCCCGGTAGAAGGTTCCATCGGAACAATTCTTTATTTTAGGGTACCTCGTCTCTTTGTTAATAATAAGAAAAAGAAAAAACAAAAAGGAAGTGTGGGAAAAAATGACAAGAAGATATTGGAACATCAATTTGGAAGAGATGATGGAAGCAGGAGTTCATTTTGGTCATGGTACTAAGAAATGGAATCCTAGAATGGCCCCTTACATCTCTGCAAAGCGTAAAGGTATTCATATTACAAATCTCGCTAGAACTGCTCGTTTTTTATCAGAAGTCTGTGATTTAGTTTTTGATGCAGCAAGTGGGGGAAAAAGCTTCTTAATCGTCGGTACCAAAAATAAAGCAGCGGATTCAGTAGCATCAGCTGCAATAAGGGCTCGGTCTCATTTTATTAATCAAAAATGGCTCGGTGGTACGTTAACGAATTGGTCCACTACGGAAACGAGACTTTATAAGTTCAGGGACTTAAGAGCAGAAGAAAAGATGGGGAAACTCAACCGTCTCCCCAAAAGAGATGCAGCAATGTTGAAGAGAAAATTATCTACCTTGCAAACATATCTCGGTGGGATCAAATATATGACGGGGTTGCCTGATATTGTGATCATTGTTGATCAGCAAGAAGAATATACGGCTCTTCGAGAATGTGCCATTTTGGGGATTCCGACGATTTGTTTAATCGATACTAATTGTGACCCAGATCTTGCAGATATTTCGATTCCAGCCAACGATGACGCTATAGCTTCAATTCGATTCATTCTTAACAAATTTGTATCCACAATTTGTGAGGGTCGTTTTAGCTATATAAGAAATCGTTGATTATGATTAAGATTAAGAATAATAAGATTAGTTAATGTTAATTATTGGGTAACTCCATAGATTTATTGAATCGGTTACTTTATTTTTTGAATTTTTTAAAATAGATAAAAAAAAAGAACTGGGGATATTGATATATATTATGATGTTATGTGATTTCTTGGTATCCTAAATATATGATTAATGATTCAAGTTGGTGAGTTGAGAAAGAAATGGTTGAATCAAACTAATTCCTTTTTTGAAGTTCAATTTCTATCAGAGGACAATATGAATGTTATACCATGTTACATTAAAACACTCAAGGGGTTATACGAGATATCGGGTGTAGAAGTAGGCCAACATTTCTATTGGCAAATAGGAGGTTTACAAATCCATGCCCAAGTACTTATCACTTCTTGGGTCGTAATTGCTATCTTGTTGTGTTCAGTCATCATAGCTGTTCGGAATCCACAAACCATTCCGACCGACGGTCAGAATTTCTTCGAATATGTGCTTGAATTTATTCGAGACTTGAGCAAAACTCAGATTGGAGAAGAATATGGACCTTGGGTTCCCTTTATTGGAACTATGTTCCTATTTATTTTTGTTTCTAATTGGTCAGGTGCTCTTTTACCTTGGAAAATCATACAGTTACCTCATGGGGAGTTAGCTGCGCCCACGAATGATATAAATACTACTGTTGCTTTAGCTTTACCCACGTCAGTGGCATATTTTTATGCGGGTCTTACCAAAAAGGGATTGGGTTATTTCGAGAAATACATCAAACCAACTCCAATACTTTTACCAATTAACATCCTAGAAGATTTCACAAAACCTTTATCTCTTAGTTTTCGACTTTTCGGGAATATATTGGCTGATGAATTAGTAGTTGTTGTTCTTGTTTCTTTAGTCCCTTCAGTAGTTCCTATACCTGTCATGTTTCTTGGATTATTTACAAGTGGTATTCAAGCTCTTATTTTTGCAACGTTAGCCGCGGCTTATATAGGCGAATCCATGGAGGGTCATCATTAACTAGTTTTCAAAATAGTCTTTTTTTTAGCTTATCCCAATTCATGCATGGTTCAAGATAATCTGCTTGGTTGGAGAACATAATAGATATAAGTATGAATATATGACTTAGAGTCGTAGGAGAGAAGATGAACGATATTACGGAATTGTAAAAAAAAAGATGGGTTGGGGAGGTCACACTAGATGTATGTAATGTCTATAAGTCCAGCCACTTTTTGTGTGGGTTTCGAGGAATGATTCTATAATCCGATTCAATATAAAATGCGGCCGGTTTACGTTATGGAAGAAAGAAATGTATATGTAATATTAGATATTCACTAGTTATATAGTCCTATCTATATATAAATAGAAGTCCTTATACCCTACCTTATACCCTACCTTATACCCTACCTATATACTAACTAACTATATATATATATATCCAACTATTATATATATATATAATAGTTAGAGAATATTAGATATTCTATATAATATAGTTTATAGTTAGATATTCTAAATTATATAGATATTCTAAATAACAAAATAAATAAAATAACAAAATCAATATATGTATTGATATACATATTGATATCGTTATATTGATATATTGATACCGTTGATATTGATCATATTGATATCCATTGCATATATTGATGATTGCATATATTGATTTGATTGCAGTTTACTGCATTTAGATTAGATGGATTACAAGATAAGTCAAGTCCTTTCCTTCTGTTTCATTTCTGATTGTGGATTGGATGAAAAAACAGATGCACTCAAGGATATAGAAGAGTAAAGAACGAAGGATTGAATGAAAGAATGGTTGGAAAGAAAGAAATGCAATAACTAGAACCGATATGGATTTACAAAAACTTCATCATGGGTAGAAACTAAAAACGAGATATTGAAGTAGTTCTGACGATTCAGTAATATTATCATTAGTTTTTAGTTACTTCTACCCAATAGATCTTAATGATCAAACTTAATGATAAAATTAAGTAATAATTCATTGGTTGATTGTATCATTAACCATTTCTTTTTCTTTTTTTTTTTTTGGTGCGAGGAACTTACCATGAATCCACTGATTTCTGCCGCTTCCGTTATTGCTGCTGGATTGGCTGTAGGGCTTGCTTCTATTGGACCTGGAGTTGGTCAAGGTACTGCTGCAGGCCAAGCTGTAGAGGGTATTGCGAGACAACCAGAAGCAGAGGGTAAAATACGAGGTACTTTATTGCTTAGTCTAGCTTTTATGGAAGCTTTAACAATTTACGGACTGGTTGTGGCATTAGCGCTTTTATTTGCGAATCCTTTTGTTTAATCCTAGAAATGTAAAAAAGTACCTTAGATTACATACCTTTTTTACTTTTCTTTTAGGAAACGTTTCCCCAAATGATATATTTCGCAATTGAAATGAGACCTAAGACCTAACCTAAATGAAATTACTAGATTTAATCTATTCCCATTTAAAAGGGGGAAATTCAATTAAAAATAAATAAAAAAATCGATCAAAAAAGAAAGGGGCGAGCGAAGTGATAGAAAAAGAACTTTGTTCTTTGTCAGTCCTATCTATAAGAGGAGAGTATATGAAAAATGTAACCGATTCTTTCGTTTTCTCACGCCACTGGCCATCCGCCGGGAGTTTCGGGTTTAATACCGATATTTTAGCAACAAATCCAATAAATCTAAGTGTAGTGATTGGTGTATTGATTTTTTTTGGAAAGGGAGTGTGTGCGGGTTGTGTATTTCAAGAATAGGTTGGATCCATCCGGCTGCACTTTACTTTATTTATAGTTATTTATAGTTATAGTATATTTAGGATAAATAGGAAAAAAGGTGCACGATCTCGACGAATTACTTCTGAATAAATTACAAAATCATATGTAAGAACCATAGCATTTCGTAACTCATTGGTAAATCAACTTTGATTCTCTATCAACCAATAATGTGAGACCATCAACATGGTTAAAGCTAAACTGTTTGAAGTCCAGGCAAAACATGGTACTCTTTCTACGACTACATTAGTACTGAAATGTTTTCAAAATGAATAGTTGGTAATTTATCTGATATAGAACACTCATATCGATAAAATGATTTGAACCATTTACTAGAAAGAAAAGGGCACCCTGCCTTTTTTATCCAATGCCGAATCGACGACCTATGTATAAAAAAAGAGGAATTTTTGGATTTGAAGAAAAAAAGAAAAAATCTAATTCAAAATTAGAAATTTTTGTTCTTAATTTAATTAAATTTCATTTTTATTTAATTAAATTAAGAACAAATACAAATAAAGAAAGAACTTTGCTGACAATTATCGATTTTTATCTGGTCGGAAGAGTCCTCCTAATATTTATTCTGGTCTTGTATCAGTTTAGATATCTTTGAATACAAACAGAAAAGAGAGGGCAGGCTCATTACATAAAAAAAAGATATGGGAATACCCATAACAAAAAAATCAAATAAATAATTGAGCGTGAGAGCCAAATGAATCGAAAGATTCATGTTTGGTTCGGGAAGAGATCATGAAAGTTGTGAAATTAATGATAAGATAATCTACTTTCATTAAATGATTTATTAGATAATCGAAAACAGAGGATCTTGAGTACTATTCGAAATTCGGAAGAATTACGTAGAGGGGCCATTGAGCAGCTCGAAAAAGCCCAGGTTCGCTTACAGAAAGTGGAACTGGAAGCAGATGAGTATCGAATGAATGGATACTCTGAGATAGAACGAGAAAAAGAAAATTTGATTAAAGCTACTTGTGATAGTTTGGAACTATTAGAAAATTACAAAAATGAAACCCTTCATTTTGAACAACAAAGAGCGATAAATCAAGTCCGACAACGAGTTTTCCAACAAGCCTTACAAGGAGCTCTAGGAACTCTGAATAGTTGTTTGAATACCGAGTTACATTTCCGTACGATCCGTGCTAATATTGGCATTCTTGGGGCCGTGGAAGAAATAACTGATTAGCCCTTCTACTTTTACTTTAGTTTAGAATTTAGGCATTATTTTTTCCCTTTGCTTCCGAAAAAGAATAAAGAAACACTAATGGTAACCCTTC